CTAAAAAGTATAGTGATGGAGTTAACAATTTGGATAATATATCCAGACTTTCCTCTTCTTGATTGAAAGGACTTCCTATGAACCCAATAAACAAAGTAAATGAAGCCAACACAAGCATAGGAACTAACATAGTATTGTTGGCTTCCTGAGGATAAGGAAAAAAAATATTATTCAAATAACTAATATGAAAAGTTGATGAGCTCTTTCTTACATTAAGATCAGCTCGATATGTTTTCTTCAAAAAAAACGAAGCCCTTTTATTAGTATTAATTTTTAAAAAAGTTAAAAACGAATTTGTTTTTTTTATCAATCTCGACCCCCCTTTACCCCACAAAGATATTGAGTAGAACGAGCTACTTTTTTTGCCACTGTAATCTTGAAAATAAATATTTAAATGCCCCTCAAAAGTAAGTAAATAAATGCGAAACATATAAAATGCGGTTAATCCCGCCGTGTAACAAGCTATTATTGCAAAAATAGGTGAATATAACCAACTATCAGAAAGGATCTCATCTTTAGACCAAAAACAAGCAAAAGGGGGAATCCCAGAAAGAGAAAGTGTACCTAATAAAAAAGAAATTTTTGTAATTGGAACATGTTTTGTTAAACCCCCCATAAGACCCATATTCTGACTCTTATGCGGCGAATATCCAACAAGAGCCTCCATTGAATGAATAATTGATCCAGATCCTAAAAACAACAAAGCTTTTGAATAGGCATGAGTAATCAAATGAAATAAAGAAGATCGAGCAGAGCCCATACCTAAAGCAAGTATCATATAACCCAATTGTGACATTGTAGAGTAAGCTAAACCTTTCTTAATATCTTTTTGAGCAAGAGCTAAAGTAGCTCCTAATAGTACCGTTACTAGCCCTATCAAAGCTATTAAATTCATAATGTAAGGTATGACTCTGAAAAGAGGAAGAAGTCGAGCTACAAGAAAAACCCCTGCCGCTACCATAGTAGCAGCATGTATGAGAGCAGAAATAGGAGTTGGCCCCTCCATAGCATCGGGTAACCATATATGAAGGGGAAATTGCGCGGATTTAGCAACTGCACCGGAAAATAATAGCAAGGAGCACAAAGTAACAAATAAAAGATCAACCTTATTATTATAAATTAAGTTCTTGACTATTTCGAACAAATCCCGAAATTCTAAACTACCCGTTATCCAATAAAGACCTAAAATTCCTAATAAAAATCCAAAATCCCCCACACGATTAGTTATAAATGCCTTTTGACAGGCATTACCTACAACAGGTCGCGTAAACCAAAAACCTATTAATAGATAAGAACACATTCCAACCAATTCCCAAAAAAAATAAATTTGTATTAAATTAGAACTCGAAACTAAACCCACCATTGAACTATTGAAAAAACTCATATAAGCAAAAAAGCGCAAGTAGCCTTTATCATGAGACATATAGTTGTCGCTATAAATAAGCACCATCATTCCAACAGTCGTGATTAATATTAACATAATGGAAGTAAGTGGATCAATCAAAAAACCAAACTCTAAAGAAAAATCATTATTGATCGTCCAAGACCATACAGATTGATAGATAGAATGGCGATTTATTTGCTGAAGAAGGAGGTTGATTGCAAAAAGCATAACTATACTTAACAAAAAAACACTCAAAAAAGACAACATACGACGAAACTTTTTTGTTGCTGTCGGAAAAAGGAGAAGACCCCCCCCTATTACCATAGGAATTGGAAGTGTAATAAAAGGGATGATCCAGGAATATTGATATGTATGTTCCATATAAAATAAAAAGTTTTTTTCTAATGAATTGTTTCTTACTCACTCGTTCTTGTCCCTTTTCAAATTTCAAAAGAGAAAGTCAATAAAAAAGCAAAATAGGTAAAACCTAACTAAAATTGGATATTCTTAATTATTATTGTGATATTATGAATCTTTTCAAAACACGGCACATATTCAAATCACGAAGTTAGAATTGGTCAAATAATATGACCGACTTATCAGTCAAAAATCAATACTGACTTTTATTTAAGAACGTTTTTGATGAAGACCCAAAAAAAGGGAAAAGTTTCATTTTCTTTTTATGCAGAATTACGAAAAATTTCTATATCTACTATGAACTTATATAAAAAAGACCCATATAATAAAGAATACATATTTGTATGCATAAAGAAACAATAAAGAATTCATTTTGATATGAATCAGAAAAAGAAGCTACAGAACTTGAGACAATCAAATTAAAACCTGTTTTTTAGTTCATTTATCCAGAATCATTAATTGATTCTTTTTGAAGGGTTAATTCTATTCCATTTCCATTATAAAAATATAAAAAAAGATAAGATATTTATGCTTGGAGGAAGTTCTATGGTATTATATTAATATTAATTATTATAGTAATAATATGAATTTTTAAATTAACATACGTCCCATGGAACGAAAAAAACAAAGTATGAAATTTAAAGAAGTAAAGAACAAAAATTGATTTTTTTTCTAAAAGGAATCCATCCTTAAATAGACTAACTAATGTAATCTCCTTTCACTTTTTTTATTTTGATTTTAAAACCAAAATTAGGTATACTTCCCTTTCGAACTTGCTTGATGACATAAAAAAGCTAAAATGGATAGATTAGGGCTTAGGTATTTAAGTCGATTTCTTTTATTTCTTTTATTACTTGTATAATTAGGATGAAAATACAAAGAAATAGCAATGAATCCCTTCTTTTCGCAAGATAGTAGGATCTAAAGATTCATCAATATTGAATCGAAAAGAAAAAAAACAATTACTTTTTAACTAAAAATGTCTTTCACATCCAATTATAGCAATGAGTGACCTCTCAACTTTTAAATGGCCGTTCCAAAAAAGCGCACTTCTATATCAAAAAAACGTATTCGTAAAAATATTTGGAAAAGACAGGGATATTGGGCAGCGTTGAAAGCTTTTTCATTATCGAAATCTATTTCGACCGGGAATTCGAAAAGTTTTTTTTGTCCGACAAAAAAAATAAACAATCAAAGGTTGAAATAACCTAAATAAGTTTGATTCTAAGAAAAGTCTTGTTGTTTGTCTAATTTCAACTCTAAAATAGAAAAAAATAAAGATTGTCAGTCACTAATATTTTGAATTGATCAATATTTAAATTTAATATTTAATTGAACTCATTTTTTCTTTTAGAATAGGTAGAAAACGAAGTCTGTTATCGACTGAATTCAAAAAGGGTTTTTTGGTTAAAAGCAGACTCAAAAAAAATGCAAAAGACAACGTTTCAACTTTATTTTTAGTCTCTTTTATCCGTTCTGGGATGGGGATTCTCATTTCCCCATCGGTTCTTAGGACTTATCACTACCTATCAATCACCATCAAAAAATTATTATTATTATTTAGAACGTTCAAAAAATGAAACGAGTTTCGATTCATCACTTTTTTCTTCACTAACCTCGAAAATATTGCCTTGAATTGACTCTTTCAATCTCGACGATTGAATAATAATAAGTTATTATGATTTCTAGCAAGGGAAGCCGCTATGGTGAAATCGGTAGACACGCTGCTCTTAGGAAGCAGTGCTAGAGCATCTCGGTTCGAGTCCGAGTGGCGGCATATAAGAGTTCCTAGAACGAAAGCACTTACTTATTTGAATTCTATTCAACTCTAAAAATAATATTATTATATATCTATGTATTAGTATTATTATATATCTATGTAATAGATATTTTGTAGTAATGAAAGGGGCTTTTTTTTATATGATATTTTCGACTTTCGAGCATATATTAACTCATATATCCGTTTCGGTTGTTTCCGTTGTAATTACAATTCATTTAATAACCTTATTAGTTGATGAAATAAGAGAACTCTATTATTCGTCAGAAAAGGGTATGATAACTACTTTTTTCTGTATAACTGGATTATTAGTTACTCGTTGGATTTTTTGGGGACATTTACCATTAAGTAATCTATATGAATCATTACTCTTCCTTTCATGGAGTTTAACCGTTATTCATATAATTCCTTATTTAAAAAAAAAGAAAACCCTTTTAAATCTAATAACCGCGCCAAGTGCACTTTTGATTCAGGGCTTTGCTACTTCCGGTTTTTTAACTGAAGTGCATCAATCTACAATATTAGTACCCGCTCTTCAATCTCAGTGGTTGGTGATGCATGTAAGTATGATGATATTGGCCTATGCAGCCCTTTTATGTGGATCATTATTAGGAGTAGCTCTTCTAGTCATTACATTTCGAAAAATAACAAAGATTCCCTTTAAAATTAAAAAGAATAATTTTTTAACTGAATCTTTTTTTTTTGATGAGATTCAATACATGAACGAAAACGGCACTGTTTTACGAAACACTTTTTTTCTTTGTTGTAACAATTATTATAGGTCTCAGTTGATTCAACAATTAGATTGTTGGGGCTATCGTATTATTAGTATCGGCTTTATCCTTTTAACTGTAGGTATTCTTTCAGGAGCAGTCTGGGCTAACGAGGCATGGGGATCATATTGGAACTGGGACCCAAAGGAAACTTGGGCTTTTATTACTTGGACAATATTCGCAATTTATTTACATACTAGAACACATAAAAAATGGAAAGGTCTAAATTCTGCAATTGTGGCCTCTATAGGCTTTCTTTTAATTTGGATATGTTATTTCGGAGTTAATTTATTAGGAATAGGACTGCATAGTTATGGTTTATTTCAATTAATATCTAATTGAATTGAGGACGTGGGTCTGATAAAAACAAACATAGGGCAGCATATAAGTCTATATAAAAAACATTGTGTAAACGAACCATTTGAATCACTCATTGCTTGATTCAAATGGTTCTGTAAAAAGCCCTACCTTCTGGTTACAATTTTTTTTTAACGTAAAACAAAAAAAAATCGAAAAATACTTTTCCACTTCTACTTTTTTTAGTTTTAGGATTCTAAAAAAATTAAAATTAATAATTAGATAAAATAGCCTCAACCTTGTCAACGGATAATGAGAAAACGAAGTCTGGATAAATCCCGATACCTATTACGGGTAGAAGAATAGAAATTGAAACAAATAACTCGCGCGGGCCAGAATCAAAAAAAGAAGAGTTTGGAGCATTAAATAACTTGTATCCATAGAACATCTGGCGTAACATAGACAATGAATAAATAGGAGTTAATATCACTCCAAGTGCCATCACAAAAGTAATTAGTATTTTTGGCAGTAAAAGATATTTTTGGCTAGTAATGATTCCAAAAAAAATTATTAATTCTGCAAAAAAACTACTCGTGCCCGGTAATGCAAGAGAAGCCATCGATGAGATACTGAACATTGTAAATGTTTTTGGAACAAAAAAAGCCATTCCTCCCATTTTGTCGAGATAAAGAAGACGCATTCTATCATAAGTGGTACCTGCCAAGAAAAAAAGCGCAGCACCAATAAATCCATGAGATATTATTTGTAAAATGGCTCCGTTGAGTCCCGTATCGCTTAAACAGCTAATTCCTATAATTATAAAACCCATATGAGATACTGAGGAGTAGGCTATTCTTTTTTTTAAATTACGTTGACCGGGAGATGTTGAAGCTGCATAAATTATTTGTATTGTGCCTAGTATTATCAACCATGGAGAAAATAAAGAATGGGCATGGGGCAATAATTCCATATTGATCCGAACCAATCCATATGCTCCCATTTTTAATAAGATTCCAGCTAGAAGCATACAAGTACTGTAATGTGCCTCGCCATGAGTATCTGGTAACCAGGTATGTAAAGGGATAATCGGTAATTTTACAGCAAAAGCTATAAGAAATCCAATATAAAATATTATTTCCAGCACTAATGGATATGATTGATTGGCTGATGTTTCAAAATTTAATGTTGGTTCAGCGGAACCATATAAACTGATACCCAGAGTTCCTATTAATAAAAAAATGGAACCCCCTGCGGTGTATAAAATGAACTTTGTAGCTGAATACAAACGTTTCTTTCCCCCCCACATGAATAAAAGTAGATAAACGGGAATTAATTCTAACTCCCACATGATGAAAAAAAGTAAAAGATCTCGAGAAGAAAATAATCCTATTTGACCACTATACATTGCTAGCATCAAAAAATGGAATAATCGGGAATCTCGAGTAACTGGCCGAGCCGCTAAAGTAGCTAAAGTAGTGATAAATCCTGTCAGTAAAATGGGTCCTACAGAAAGTCCGTCTATTCCCAATCTCCAATAAAAATCAAAAAAATTGACCCATTTATAATTTTCCGAAAATTGAATTAATAAATCATCAGACTGGAAATAATAAAAAAATGCGTAGGTCATTAAAAGCAGTTCTAAAATACATATACATATAGCATACCATCTAATTACTTTATTCCCTCTCTGAGTTTGAGGTAGAAATAAAATTAAGGAACCTGTTGATATCGGAAAGACTACAAAGAATGTTAACCAAGGAAAAGAATTCATGGTAAAGACAAGATACGCTTGGACCAGAAAAACAAACCCGTGCTCAAAACAGAATATCCTTACATTTTTTGTTTTGAGGACGGGCTCTGTCGATAAAAAAAAACGTATTCAAATTCAAATAGTGTTGTAGGAACCCTATCAATAAGCTAGACCCATGCTTCTAGTTGTTTCATGCCATAAATAAACTCGAACACTCAAGAAATCCGTTGGGCAGGCCGATTCACATCTTTTACAGCCAACACAGTCCTCTGTTCGTGGAGCGGAAGCAATTTGCTTAGCTTTACATCCGTCCCAAGGTATCATTTCTAATACATCTGTGGGACAGGCTCGGACACATTGAGTACACCCTATACATGTATCATAAATCTTTACTGAATGTGACATTGGGTCTATAAACTTTTGAACGTCATAAATTTTCGATCTAGTCGTTTTGTAACTCCATAATATAATATTTTTAGACATAAGATGAATCAATAATTGACCAGAATTTTTTGAATCAATTCTGGATTGAGGTATGTACATGAAAGAGGCCCAAGAGACTTTCATTTCTTAAAATTGAACAAACATGAATATATATATATAGAATTCATGAATATTTGAATTTATATGAATAATCCTACTTATTCAATAAATTTGCTTGATTGATACGAGTTGATTTTCTGTTACGATAGATTGACGAAATGATAGCCAGTCCAACAGCCGCTTCAGCCGCTGCAATAGCTATAACAAAAATTGAGAAAATATTTCCTTTTAATTGACGACTATCAAAAAAATCAGAAAATGTTACAAAATTTATATTAACTGCATTCAGTATGAGTTCAAGACACATAAGAGCTCTAACCATATTTCGGCTCGTGATCAATCCAAAAATACCGATACAAAATAAAAAGGAACTCAAAACAAGTATATGTTCGAGTATCATTGACCAACTCCTTATCAATTTTTATTTCTTTCAATAAGAGTAAAAATAAAACTTTATATCAATATGAGCAAAAATTCTACAGAATCCATTGAGTCAAATATAACAAGTACATAAAAAACCATATATTAGTAATAAATTAAAATGGAATATAAAGAACTTGAAAAGAAATTCTATTTATAATCGAAATAGAGAAAAATTGATACATGAACAAAGAATCTTTAAATAGAATGAAACCAGGTGCGATAAGATAAAACAAAGTTGAATTCAGATTTATTGGGGTAGTTCTAAGGCTTTAATACTATTATTGACGAGCCACAGCAATTGCGCCTATTAATCCAACTAAAAGAATTATCGAAATTAGTTCAAATGGAAGAAAAAAATCTGTTGATAAATGAATTCCAATTTGTTGACTATTCGTTATCAAATCTTTCTCGATAATCTGGTTTGATCTTGTCGTCCAAATAATGCTGTACCAAGATGTATCTGGAATAGTAGCAATTAATAAAACAAAAATACTCGTACAAACCAGCGAAGTAACCCCGCCCCCAACGGTCCAAAGAGAAAAAGCTTTGGAATAGTCTGAACCATTTATGAACATCACAGCAAATATGGTTAAAACATTTATTGCGCCTACGTAAATAAGGAGTTGTGCAGCAGCTACAAAATAGCTGTTTGATAAAACATAAAATAAAGATATACAAATAAGAACCAACCCTAACGAAAACGCGGAATAAATTGGGTTGGTAAGTAATACGACCCCTAAAGCAAATGATATAAGACCCAATCCCAGAAAAACTAAAAGAAAATCATGTATTGGTCCAGTCAAATCCATTTTACGTATAAAGAAAAGATAAATCCATCAATTTTTTTTTTCATAACCTTATTGACTCGACCAGGAAAAAATTTTTCTGATATGTTCCTAATTGAATAAAATCCTATTGAATTCAATCCGAAATGGTATGAATTGATGTAGGTATAACTATAGAAAACTACTATTCCTTACCCCAAAAGAAAGTGCGATATTAGACAATAATAATAATATTGAAAAATAGATTTTGATTTTTATCTCTCGAAAAAAAATTACGTAAAGATTAATCAATTTTAAATCAAAAATGGAATGGATAGGTTTTGAGTCAAAATAAAGTTGCAACTCTCATAATCAATCCAACCAAACCAATAGTTGGGATTACTAATGATTTTATTGACTAAACAAAACAAAAAAAACCTCATTTCTATAATTTTAAATTTTAGTACCTCATTTCTATAATTTTAGTAATTATTCTTTCATTTTGAATTTTGTATTTTTTGAATTAAGGGCCCACTCCTATTTAGTTGAGGGAAGGTTGAAATTGTTCGAATTGTATAATCGTCAATTACTGATGTTGGTAAACGACCCAAATCAATTTGATTATAATTCAATTCATGACGATCATAAGTCGAAAGCTCATATTCTTCAGTCATTGATAAACAATTTGTTGGACAATACTCAACGCAGTTACCACAAAATATACAGATTCCGAAATCAATACTGTAATTAAGCAATCGTTTCTTTCGAATATGAGTTTCGAGTTGCCAATCAACAACGGGTAAATCTATAGGACATACACGAACACATACCTCACAAGCAATACATTTATCAAATTCAAAATGGATTCGACCGCGGAAACGTTCCGATGTAATTAATTTTTCATAAGGGTATTGAATAGTTACAGGTAAACGATTTGCGTGGGATAAGGTAACCATAAAACTTTGCCCAATGTACCTTATAGCTCGTATTGTTTGTTGACCATAATTTAATAACCCAGTCACCATAGGGAGCATATCAGAAATATTCCGGAATAATTTGATTATTGTTTATTTCTCTTGTTTGAAGCAAGTAGGGAATATAGACTATACCATTCCATTAAAGTTAGAGTGAAAAAAGTTGTGAAGAAGTTGTTAATAATAGATTTCCTAAAGAAATAGGTAAAAGAAATTTCCATCCAAGATTTAACAGTTGGTCCATTCTTAACCTAGGTAAAGTCCATCTTGTTGTGATGGAAATGAACAAAAACAAATAAGTTTTAGCCAATATAATAAAGATACCTGTTGTTATTTCAAAAACTCCACTCACTTTATTGAATTCGAAAAGCTCAGGAACAAAAATGTACGGAATAGAAATATTCCAACCGCCCAAGTAAAGAACTGTTACAAATAAGGAAGAAACTAATAGGTTTAGATAGGAAGCAACATAAAATAAACCAAATTTTATACCCGAATATTCAGTTTGATAGCCGGCTACTAATTCTTCTTCCGCTTCTGGTAAATCAAAAGGCAACCTTTCACACTCTGCTAGGGAAGAAATTAGAAAAACAATAAATCCTATTGGTTGTCGCCACAAATTCCACCCCAAAAGACCGTATTTCGACTGTGCCTCAACTATATCAACTGTACTTGAACTATTAGATAATCATAGTCGATAATTGCATAGTAGCTCCTATCGCTATTCCAGAACCATACATGAGATTTTCACCTCATATGGCTCCTCGAGGGTCATAAATAAATCTAAGGGCCGAAGCCTATAGCCTATTCTCTTTATTTTTATATAATGGGTTCTTAGTTTGTAGAATAGATAGGATCCAAACGCCCTCAATTAGACCACTGAAATTCTGTCTGCTATTATTCGAATTTAAAGAAGGAGAAAATACTTCTGAATTGATCTCATCCTTTAATAATTTTTCTATTTTTTTTCTAACTTTATATTACAATCAAATACTCCTTGTAGATTTGTATAAATCGAAATTTCAACCTATTGTTTTTTAGATTACAAAAAAAAGAATTACTTTTTTGTTCTATTGTATTGTGATTTTATTTTTTCTAGGGATATTTTTTTCCTAGCCTTGTTTACTTTTCTACGAAAAAAAGGGCTTAAACAAAAAAGTAAAAGTAAAGGGTTATTTCGTTTCTGATAGTCATTTTTATAATTTGTGGATAGGAGCATACTCTGGATCGGAATTGTGGGAAGTACTACCTGATTATTTCTACCAATTTAAAGCCCCAATTAGTTTTCTTTTCATACTTTGTATTTTAGTATTATTTTATTTTTGCAAAAATATCCTTTTGGATAATTTTGATACAATCTCCATTACTAATCCGTTGTCTATCTTGGTGTTCCTAACCATCCACGCGTTTTTGCTCAATCCCCCGTTATGTTATGGTAATACATATTTGGTAATACACGCCAAACATAGTAAAAAAGCAATATGGTTGATCATTCATTATGAACCCGCTTCAAGACAGGAGGACTAATCACCCAATCCTGGGGTAAAAGCTCTCTTCTGCTTTCCTTTTTTCCGCTTGCCTCTTGTACCTAGGATAATGAGACTCAATTTTTATATTTACTGCGAATTTGTAAGCTGTTTTCTTTCACTCATATAACTATCTGATTTCGCTCATAAACTTAAACACTAACTAGAACTCGAAAAAAGAAAATAAACAGCTCCATTCAAGTGATTTCGCTTATTATTTACATAGTTTCTTATACTTATAATACTTAAAAAAGAGTAGTAGATAAAAGTTTATGTTTCAACGACTCACACGTAGAGATATTGATAACACACATAGAGTTAATGGTATTTCATAACTAAGCGATTGAGCGGCAGCTCGTAGACCACCTAAAAAAGAATATTTATTATTGGATGCATATCCTGACATAAGAAGTCCGATGGGGGCAATACTTGAAATAGCAATCCATAAAAAAACACCAATCTTTAGATCAGCTAAAACAAAGTGATAGCCAAAAGGAATTACTGAATAGCTTAGTAGAATTGATATAACTGCTATGGATGGTCCAATACTGAATAAACAGGTATCTCCTCGAGATGGAAGAATATTTTCTTTAAAAAGCAGTTTAACCCCATCGGCGAGAGCTTGAAGAATTCCTAAAGGACCGGCATATTCGGGTCCAATACGTTGTTGTACTCCTGCGGCTATTTCTCTTTCTAACCACACAATTACTAGTACGCCTATTGTTATTCCCAATACAAGAGTAAAAATCGGAAGCAGCATCCATATACTCTTCAAAATTTCGTTTAAAGATTCTAATCTGGAAAAAGAGTGTATATTTAGTATTTCTGTTGTATCAATTATCATTTCAACGATCAACTTCCCCCATAATGATATCTATGCTACCTAGTATTGTCATAATATCAGCCAATTTCATTCTTTTAACTAACTGAGGAAGAATTTGCAAATTGAGAAACCCTGGGGGGCGGATTTTCCATCTCCAAGGAAAACCACTCTGGTCCCCTATCAGAAAAACTCCCAATTCCCCTTTTGGGGCCTCCATTCTTACATAAAGTTCTTGTTTCGATAATTCAAAAGTAGGAGAGGTCTTTTTACTAATGAATCTATATTCAAAATCATTCCAGTCTATATCCCTTTCTCTATCAAAACATCGTATTTCTAAATTTTCATACGGACCTCCCGGAATTCCTTCCATGGCCTGTTGAATAATTTTTATGGATTCCCTCATTTCATTGATTCGTACTAAATAACGAGCTAATGAATCCCCTTCCTTTTGCCACGGGACTTCCCAATCAAGTTCGTCGTAACATTCATAATGATCCACTTTGCGAAGATCCCATTGCATTCCAGAAGCTCGTAGCATTGGCCCGGATAAACCCCAATTTATTGCTTCCTCTATACCAATAATACCTACTCCCTCAACTCGTTCTAAAAAAATAGGATTTCGCGTAATAAGTTTTTGATATTCAGCTGCCTTTGTTAAAAAATACTCGCAGAAATCCAAGCATTTATCTATCCATCCATGAGGTAGATCAGCCGCTACTCCTCCGATACGAAAAAAATTATGCATCATTCTCATACCAGTCGCAGTTTCGAATAGATCATATACCAACTCTCTTTCTCTGAAAATATAGAAGAAAGGGGTCTGTGCTCCAATATCCGCCATAAAGGGTCCAAGCCATAACAGATGAGAAGCTATACGACTCAACTCTAGCATAATTACTCTTATATGACTAGCTCTTTTAGGTATTTGAATATTTCCCAGTTGTTCGGGTCCGTTTACAGTTATTGCTTCTGTGAACATTGTAGCTAAATAATCCCAACGTGTTACATAGGGTAGATATTGTATAATTGTTCGGTTTTCTGCAATTTTTTCCATCCCTCTGTGTAAATAACCTAATATGGGTTCACAGTTAATAACATTTTCACCATCTAAAGTAACGATTAGTCGAAGAACACCGTGCATTGATGGGTGGTGCGGGCCCATATTGACTATCATGAGGTCTTGTTTTGTAGATGGTATATTCATAGGTTTTTCCTCGATTCATTCTTTCATAACTTATTGAAAACGAAAAAAAAATTATCAAAATTGAAGATTTATTACTAATTTATTACTAATAAATAAAAATAAATATAATAATAATAAATAGAAAAAAAGAACTCAAAATTAACTTTTCAACTTAACGCATTTTTTTAACGCATTTTTGGTTTCCGAAGATCCAACTGACTAATTAATTGTTTATAACGTACTTCATTTGTCTTTGACAAATAAGCCAACAGTCGTTGGCGTTTTCCTATAATTTTCCGTAAGCCTCTCTGGGATAAAAAGTCTTTTCTATGCAATTCCAAATGTGAAGTAAGTCTTCGTATCTTATTGGTAAACCGGAATACTTGAAATTCAGTGGATCCCTCGTTTTTTTTTTTTTCTTCTTGGGAAATAACTGAGATGAATGAATTTTTGACCATAAAATGAAATCTTTTCCCCTACTTAAATTTTAAATTAAAATCATATATATAATATATTGATTATATAAATATTTATCTATTATAATAATTATCTATTATTATTATAATAGATAATATTTATATAATAGATAAATATTAATTAGTTTTTAAAGTATAATATATATACATTGATATAGTGAGGGATCAGTAATACTAATTGATCAGCAATAATAATAATACCAAAATTAGATTGAAAAAATCTGTTGTTAATTTAACAAAATATATCAGAATAGAATGAAAAACTATACATGCGTGTATCTTTTTGTCTTTAGGGAGCAAATATGCCCTGGAATAGAGGAAAAACTCATTAGTAAAAGTTTTTTAATCGTGGATACAGATGTATTCTTACCATACTAAAACGACTCCCATTATTAGTATCAAACCAATAGCGATTCATACAAGCTAAATCTTCTAATCGAAAATTGGGCCAAAGAAAGAGTTTAAATTTAATTACTTGATTTTTATTTTGTAATTTTTTGTTATCTCGAGAAATATTTTTGGTTTTATTAGAAATATTACTACGGGTTTTAATGTTATTTCCATTAAAAAATTCGTTATTTATCTTAATATCTTTTCTATTTTTGGAATTAAAAGATATTAGAATTCTCAACTCTCGGCATTGCCGAGGAGATAAAGTCTTTTCAGAAATAAGCAAATCATAATAATTTTTCTTTTTATTTCCTGTGGACTTATCCCAATTCTTTGTATCCGCATAGTTTATTTCTTCTTCTTTTTTATTAATTTTTTGTTTATTCTTATGAACCAATGCAATTTTTAAGGTTTGATAGAGAAGAAAGTGTCCTCCATTTTTGACAGCCAGGCGAACTGGTTCGATAATAAATATTCCCTTTTTTAGAAATTCTGTAAGACTCAAATCGTTGTCAATCAGCAGAAAATTGATACCTATTTCTCCCCTTTGAATAGAGGATAGAGTCGCTCCATTTGGATTTATAGATTTAAGCAGGAAACAATAAACTTTCATAGTATTGACTAATTTTTTTTTTACAGAAGCATTCCATTTTAATTGAGAACATAAAGGTCTTTGTAGGAATAAAAAAAGCTCCGCTTCCATATAACCCTTGTAGTTTTTTTTTTTCATGTCTGATTCTGCAAAATTGTCTTCAAGATATTTTTCTTGGTTTAAGCAAACTGATCCAAAATCTACTAGTTCTTCCGATTTTTCACTAAGATTGTCATTTCTAGTCAAATCGAAAAGAAGTAATTTTATTGGTATGGTCCAAGGTTTTTTCTTATATGTATTGTAAAGTATAAAATTTTTTGGGAAGAGCCAAAGTTCCAAATTGCATATGGAATAGCTTAGTAGTCTTTCATTCATTTCCATCCAGTCAAAAAGGTTTTTTTTTTTTTTTGTTCCAGTATCAATCCAAAATTCAATTTGGATTCTTTTTTTAAGAAAAAAATAGAAAATCCTCCAATCCAAATATTTTCTATCCCGATTTTGTTCTATCTCCAGAGTTTCGTCTTCTTCCAGACAGTTAGTGATAGAAACCCCTTCTGACCGACGAATAAATTTGCGTTTAGGTATCGTAAAATTAAAGAAAATTCCTTGCTTAGTTTTTGTTTTTAATGACAATCTAGAAATAGATGAGTCCTTCGGATCTTCATAATTTATAGATTTATACGCCAAAAGATCATACCGAGAGTATTTTTTTATTTTTTTTTTTAGTAATAACTCCTTTTGAAAATTCTTTTGTTTTTCGTACTTCATTAATAAGTCTTTTTCATTTTCACAGGAATCCTTTTTATTTAAACCCTTATTTTCAGTCATACATCGTTGATTAACAAGATTTCTCCTTTTTTTTGATATTAATCTAGACCATCTTATCGGAGATAAATCATTTTGATAATGACCAGCCTTTAACAACAAGTTTTTCCATAGATTCGTTATAAAAGTAATGTTTTTTTTATGTCTTAATTCGGAATGAAAAATTCCTTGTACTTCAAAAAAATCCTTTATTTTTTTTTTTAGAAAAAAAGCTTTTCCATCATCTCGAAGAGTGGGTCTTAACTCATATAAGTTAATAAGCAAGGTTTGTGATAATTTATAAAATATATATGCTTGTGACAAAGAGGATAAGTCACCAAAACCCTGTCTTTTCATATTAGTGGCAGTCTCTTTTATATTCGAAATAAAGTTAATCCCTTTTTTATTTCTATTCAATTTCAGAATTTTCTCTTGATTTTCTTCATTATCTTGGATGTCTTTATGAATAAGGTTTCTGACTGATTCAAGAAAAAGTTGTGAATTCATCCCGAGAATATTAATGATAGATAGAACAGTATATATGGCTTTTTTTTCAATACAAATTTTTTTAAAATACTGGAATTTATATAAAAATTCATAATTTCTTCTTTTTATTCTAGATTCTAATCTTTTCAGATCATAACTTCTTTTTTTAGAATTCATTTTTGTCTTTGAGATTATAAAAAAAGTTTTCTTATTTTTTGTTTTTGTAATTGTTTTTATTTGAGTTATGATTGTACTTGTTCTATTGGTCAAATCTTGCATTCGTTTTTCGGTCAGTGAAGAATTTGTCCAACCCGTAGGTATAGGTATATGTCTAATTTGAGTAGAGGATTTATGAATCATCTGATTGTTGGTTATTAAATCTTTTTTAGTTTCATTCAATTCATATAGTCCGGTAAATACTAAAAAAATTCTCATTAGTTCTTTTAGTTTTGCTTTGAATTTTAAAAAGGAAAAGGACCTTTTTTTGATAACTTTTTTTTTCCTTTCTTTTGATTTTGTGACATTTGTAAAAAACTTTGTTCGTTGTTTTAAAGCCCTTATAACTAGAAACCACCTCTTTTTCAACTTTTTTCTTTTTTTTTCGAGTTTCTTAAAAATGGGTTTAAAATCAAAGGAATAAAATCCTTTTTCGTTTCGAGTAGGACCAAAAGGACTTTCTGTTGTCTTGCCTAAAACCGTTAAGAAGCCGCCAAAATTCTTTTTTTGCCCTTTCTTCTCTTTCATTGGATCCTTTTGAGTTAATTGTAACTTAGATCTGTGCCAAGGTTTCAAACGAAAAGGAAATAGGATTTTTATTTGAATACCTTCCATTAACCAGTTTCTCGGAAATTCTTTTTCTGATAATGGAATTCCATTAAAGGTGCATTTAATATGTATTTCTCTCTTCAAATCTCTAAAATCCTCCGACCATTCTGGAGATTGAATTAAAAGTATACGAATAATATTTTTAGCTATTATCAATAAAGGTAAGATTATATATTTTCGAAGAATGGATTTGGTTACTAACAAACATCCTCTTGTTAGTTGCGAAAAGGTAACGCTATCCCAAACTTTCACTCTTTTGACCCGTGCTTCTTCCGCTCTTTTATCTTTCTTTTCTTTATCCTTCTCTTTTTTATACCTTTCTTTTGTTGTTTCTTCAGGATAATTTGAAATCAAAAATTTTTTCTTTTTCTTTTTACCTATTAATTTTTTTTTACCTATTAATTTTCTAAACATTAGTTTCAGCATATGCATCATACGAGATATTTCAAAAGAAAATAAAAAAGGTTTGTTTATTCTATCCAAAAAGAGAGCGGAATGCATATTTGCGTGAAAGATTTTCCAAATAAATGTTTTACGTCGTTGAGGACGCATGGAGCCTTTTATTATGTCGCGGCGAAAGTCTGATTGGTCGAAATAATGTATCAAAGCGATCTCTTTGTATACTGGATCAACTTTACCAATAATTTCTGCAAAAAGTATTACACGCTTAGCTCTTCTTGAACGAATTCCAGGATCCTCTACCACAAATTCTTCCTGTATTCTTTCAGCGTATTCCAACTCGTCAATTATTTTATATGACCATCGAGGTACTTTTTTACTGATTTCTTTTATTCCAATATCGTTTTTTTTGCGTCTTTTTTCTCTTTTATCCTTGAGATTGGCTAAAACAGTATCGATGCAATATTTAAAATTTTTTGGTTGATCTTCCGTTTTTTGTTCTTGTTTTAAAACTGCAGAAAGTTTTTTAAAATTGAAACTTGATATTACTTTTTCTATTGAAAAAATTTTTATATTAAAAGTATCCCTTGTTTGTTTTTGTTCAAATTCTTGATACTGATAAGTAGGAGTCAAAAAGAGACTAGTAATAAAAAATAAGTTGTTAATTCTGTTTATAGAGTGTGGACTTATAGATCTCGTTACAGATGTTTTATTTAGGGTTGGGGATAAAATCAATTTTTTAATTCTGCCGCGCGAGGGACCATTCAATAAAGGATCATATATTTTTGGTAAGTATCTTTTTGTATTTTTATACAATCGAGTCTTTTTTTTTATTACAGTAAAAAATGAAAAATTTAGATCTAAATTTTTTATTCGATTTAGAAACTCATTATT